ATTGGAACGGTCGTATCGACCTTCTTCATATAATTTCCTATTAGAAATGAATTTTCTAGCATTTGACTCCGTACCACCAAAGAATTGAATGGCACACCGGAAAGATAGCCCAGAAAGTTGATAGAGTACTTGGCTAAGCGGTTTAGATAAACCGTTCCTGGTTGAGACGACACATAGAAATGCCATTGCCATAAACAGGCAAGGTAATATTTCCATTTATTCATCAGAAGAGGCGTATCCTTTGAAGCCAGAATGGATTTTCCTTGATATCTAACATAATGCATGAAAGGATCCTTGAACAACCATAAGATGTCCTGAAAACCTTTAGCAAAGGCTTCAACAAGATGTTCGACTTTTCCATAAAAATACATTCGCTCAACGAAGACTCGAGAGGATGTTGATCGTAAATGAGAGGATTGGTTACAGAGAAAAAAGAGGATGGATTCATATTCATATACATGAGAGTTATATAGAAACAATAACAATCTTGGATTCCTTTTTAAAAAAACAGAAATAGGGTTCTTTAGAGTAATAAGACTATTCGCATTAAAATACTCGTGGAGAAAGAACCGTAATAAATATAAGGAAGAAGCATCCTTTACCCAGTATCGAAGGAGTTGAACCAAGATTTCGGAACAAATGGGGTGGGGTAGTAGTACATCTAACACATAATTTAAATGTAACAATTTGTCCTCGAAAAAAGGAAATATTGAATGAATTGATTGAAAATTCTGAGATTTTTCAGTTTCTTCCCCTTCTAAAAAAGCTACCAACCGTAGGGAAAATGGAATTTCCGCCACAACAGCCAATCCCTCTGATATAATTTGAAAATCAAACTTATTGTTGTGCCAAAAAATTGGATTTTGGTTAAACCCATTAGTAGCAATACTCAAATTAATCGGTTGATACATTCGCGTAATTAACCGTTTCACACTCAGCGAACTAGATTTATTGTCATAAACCCCACTTTCCAATGAACTCGTCGAGCTATTTAAACCATGATCATGAGCAAGTGCATAAATATACTCCCGAAAAAGAAGCGGGTATAGCAAGTCGTGTTGTTGAGATGTATCTAGTTCTAAATAGACTTGAAATTCCTTCATTTGAAATTCGATTAAAAACAAAGGACCAAAGGTAAGGAGGTTAGTGGGCGATCAAACGATACATAGTGCGATACGGCGAAAACAAAGTATTGTAGTAAAAAAAGTAGATACCTTGAAAACGGGTCGCCTCATCAACGGATTCTCTATCCTCTCATTTGCAGTTAATTTAATTGGTTTATGTTTGTTATACTATAACAAAGTGGTTAGAAATCCTTTATTTTTTCACTCCAATCGCTCTTTTGATTTGGAAAAAAAAAACAACTATCTTTCTTTATCAATATACTGCTTCTTCTACACATTCATCTACAACCCATAATAGGGATTCACGAATACTTAGGACTCATTAAATAAATCGATAATTCACTCATGGAAAAACCTTTCCCCGCGTTAGGAACTAATATCTTTTTAACGTTTAATTAGATCGGATACTCATTCAAATTAAGAAACGAAGCTCGTTACTTTTTGTTTCCCTCTAATTGGGACCCCACCAGGGCTCTATCCATTTATTCACTCAACTCAACTTTGAATTCAATTTCTTTTGTTCCGCGCCAAGAATTCAAACTTGGTTTTGTATCGATTGAAAAAGAATAAAATATTCTCATAATTATCCATTGATACGACATGCTGTTTTTTCCATTCATTCCTTTCAGGATCAGTCGTAGTCTTACAAACTCTCCCGAAGATTTGGACGAATCTTTGCTTCATAGAAATGTGTAAAAGATGCTAGCCGTACTTAAAAGCCGAGTACTCTACCATTGAGTTAGCAACCCAAAAAATTCGAATGGATAGATAGAATCGGAATAAAAAGAAATAAACGAAATTTAATTTCACAACGGAATCCCAATATTAAACTATCAAGAACTCGAAAAAAAAATTTCTAATTGATTCTGAACATAAAAAAAAAACCTATAGGACAGGGATAAATGAGTCCGTTTCTCCACGATCAAATTATATTTGTTCAATACACTATTGTCAACATGACATTGAATATCAAGATTGCGAAAATACTAAAAAAAAAAAAAAAACGAAAAGCAAAAGGTATGAATAGAACAAAAAGGGGGGATAGTAAAATAGTAAAGAAAAAATTCTACAAAACTATAGAAGACTCCTCCACACCCTCTTTTTTTGTTCTATTCTTTAATAGAATTTCATTTTATTAAGACTAAGTTCTGTAAAAACCCCCGCTTTCTTTGAAATATCATGAACGGTTCCTGTAGGTTGGGCGCCCTTGTCAAGGAAATATAGAATAGCAGGAACATTTAAATGGGTTTTATTGTTTATCGGATCATAAAAACCCACTTTCCGAAGATCTCTTCCTTCTCTTCGGGATCGACCATCAATTGCAACGATTCGATAAACGGCTCATTGGGATAGATATAGATGAAGAATATCCCCCCTAGAAACGTATAAGAAGTTTTATCCTCGTACGGCTCGAGAAAAAAATGGTTATAAGTGATAGTTATGTCTATGTATAAAATTAGAATTGAAAATAGCTCTATAAAATAATCAAATCAATTAGAGATTTCAGTCCTTCTTTTTTTTTTCTTTTCTAAAAAAAAAAAAAGCATCCGTACTCTCATAACTCAAGTTGGATAAGTTTCAAAGCCCAAACGAAAAGCCTTAGGCATTTCATTTCCTTTTTTGAGCGGTCTCAAGCCACTTTCCTTTTTTGTTTGTCTCGTTTCGAGTCGAATCAATTTTTTTTTTCATTCTGATCGAATCGTTGAGACAATTGAAAATGGTATTTCCTTGTTCCAGGATCCTTTTTCTTTGCTTTAAATCATTGGGTTTAGACATTACTTCGGTGATCTTTAAAGTTTTTTTTTTAGTTTTCAATTTTGAAAAAAAAAAGGGCAGCAACACACCCCTTTTTTATTTCTTTCTATCAAAGAATCATACGAACAATTGATTCCTGCGGGATACACTTTTGATGGAAAGAGTTTTCCCAATTCCAACAAAATTTCCCCTTGCTTTTGTTTTGGATTTTTAAATTGCTCGAATCAGATCCTTTCCATTTCTATATCAAAATTTACTTACGAAGTTTTTTCCAACTTATTGATTGGTATTAACCCTAGATCCTTGCCCCTGAGAAATGAAGAAATCCCTTTACTCGAGCTCCATCCTGTCCTAGTTACATTACCACCCACCAAAAGGTGAGGATTCTAATAGAACAGAAGAAAGAATGTCGAGCCAAGAGCCCATTCATATAAAATAAAAATGGTGGATACAAATCCACAGTGGATCATGTCCTTCAAGTCGCACGTTGCTTTCTACCACATCGTTTTAAACGAAGTTTTACCATAACATTTCTCTAGTTTGGAACTGGTATGTAATTGATTCCATTATGGAATCGTGAATAGTCATTGCTTAAGTCTATACACAGTCTTTTTCCTTATAGATGGAGGAAATATTTAGGTTGTTAGTCTTTCATCCGGAATTCCGAAATGAAAGATCAAATAAAAAAAAAAGGGCGATTTCCATATCTATCAGATTAGACTGAACAATTTTCGTTGGAAGTAATTATGTATATTGTATGTTAATTATTTAATAGTAAGGTAGGGGCTCACAAATCTTAAAAAAAGCGAAAGAAGATTATCATTATCTCTGAAATCGAAGGATAGCAATCCATGCATATAAGCCTTTCCTAAAATTTTGAGTTGTTTTTTGTATGGGCTTCCGATTCAATAATCGTTCCCCAAATTGAAAATAATGTAAATAGACTATATGAATCACCCCCGTCTCAATTGTTATTCCCGAGATTTACAATTATTCATTTAGTCATTAAATAAAGCCCAAGACAAAATACCTTCATTTTTTAGGTTAAGGTCAAAGAAAATCCATTCCATGTGGAACAGAATTATTGGTTACTGAGATTTGGACCGACACGGATATTCCAATCGGTATCTTTCAGTGCTCCCTAACTCTTATTTACCCCCCCCCGAAAGAATTCGGGGGGGGGTGCTGAATCCTAAAAAAAAAAAAAAGATCTTATTTTACGGGATGCTAGACTTTTTTTATAGATATAAATACAAAAAGGCCCAGATTCAGTCATTGTTTCTTTCTAAATTTTTCGATTCTGTCCGGCCTGGGACGGAAGGATTCGAACCTCCGAATACCGGGACCAAAACCCGTTGCCTTACCACTTGGCGACGCCCCATTTCAATTTCGATTGGTACTAATAAACAGTATTATTAGTATTGGTTATTTGTCAATTCCAGTCGAAGCCCTAAAATTTGATTCTTCTTTTAGTTTAGGATTGTGACACATATAGGTGTAAAATAAAACTTTTAATTTATTGATCATTACATAGAATTCAATTAAGATATTGTATGAAAGTATGATTTCTTCAATTCTGACACGAGAACAGAAGGATTTTAGTTTTGATTGGTTCGGTTCCAAGAAGTTTTTTTATTGTCTACCTTACTTTCTTCCTTTTTATCTTATATCAATAAGATATTAATAACTCAATCAAAATCCAATTCTCTCAAAAAAAAAAAGGTTTGTTATGTTTAATATCTTTCGTTTAATGTATATCTGTCTTAATTCTGCCCTTTATTCGAGTTCGAGTAGTTTTTTATTCGCCAAATTGCCCGAGGCCTACGCTTTTTTGAATCCAATTGTAGATGTTATGCCAGTAATACCTCTTCTATTTTTTCTCTTAGCCTTTGTTTGGCAAGCTGCTGTAAGTTTTCGATAAAACCTTTAATGTTGGGATAGAAAATTTCATGATTTATCCGATGAGAAGATCAAATGGGTCTTACAATATGAACGAATCCTGACCTCAAATTAAAAGTGAAATTATTGGGGAGCCCCGATCTATTTTGATCCCTCTTTTTGTTATTTGTTGATTATAACCCTTTTTCACTGAAACCATATTAGAACCAACCACAATGTTGAATTCGAATTGTGTTAATTTCTGAAAACTCTTTTCTATTTATAGAATCGAAATTATAAAAAAAAACTTCATTTCTTGATGTCAAAATCGGATATGTCGTATAAAAATATAGAATCTATTTTTTGACTTTTACCCCAAAAAATTATTTGGAGATTGTATAATGCTTACTCTCAAACTCTTTGTTTACACCGTAGTGATATTCTTTGTTTCTCTCTTCATCTTCGGATTCCTGTCTAATGATCCAGGGCGTAATCCCGGACGCGAAGAATAAAAAAAAGAAGGGGTTGCTTGCTTTAGTCGTATAAATGTTCTTAGGGTTTTCTCAATTCCACATCTGTTACTATTAAAAAAAGGAAAAGTATTTGCTAAAAAAGATACGAAGCGATCGACCGAAACGGAAAGAGAGGGATTCGAACCCTCGGTACGAATAACTCGTACACCGGATTAGCAATCCGACGCTTTAATCCACTCAGCCATCTCTCCTAATTGAAAAAAAAAATTACTATGTTACATTACACAAAAAATAATGCTTGAAAAAAGCCGCCTTTACGTTATTTTATATCGTTACTTTCTATATTCTCTAGAATATCTAGAATATAGAAAGTAATTTGATTCTATAGCTCATAGAAAATATAGCTTATAGAATATTTTTTTTATTGTCTTGTGTATTCTATTATATAAATAGATCGCGCCGTATCAGCAATTCCATTTCTATCATTTATAGAAAATTCAAAGACAGAGAGCATTCGAAAGAGATAAAATAGGAAAAACTAAAGAAAAGAATATCTCTTTAATTTCGTTCAATGGGGCCCGTTTTATTTCCACTTCGACGGCCTGGCCTGGTCAGTATCCAGCCAGGCACTCTTTTTGTTCTAATGAAACATACCGCCAACCATAGAAAAAATGCGAACCATAACAGAAACAAAAATTTTTTATTTGGATTTGATTTGAAAACCCAAAAATGAAATACTTGTTATTATATTCAAAGAACAAGAAAAAGAAGTACTATTTCCATTCCTATGATGATAGAGAATTAGAAGCAAAGTATCATTTCTTATTATTCTTTCATTTTTTTTTGTCTTATGACTTAAGTTGTTTTGTTGAGCCATATCTGTCAAAATTCGTCCAATAAAAGAGTTTGTTTTTTTTTATGAACTTTTCAATTTAGTTTTTTTTTTATTTAACCGAAATAACTCCCCCTTTCCTAATTGCATTAGGACTCCTGACAAAGACGTCAACGTTCCAATTTCGAATTTTCATTTCATGATTATTTTGAATTTCTGTTTTATCTTGATTACATCTGATTCTGTTGTTCGACAAAAAGACCCTTTTATACAATAATCCCATTGTAGCGGGTATAGTTTAGTGGTAAAAGTGTGATTCGTTCAAGTAATCCCCTTAATAGTTAAGGGGTCCTTCATTTTCATTGATATTCCAATCAAAAATTTTATTTCTTAAAAGGATTAAAGTGAAATCCTTTCACTCTAAAATAAAAAGAAAAAGATTCGGGGAAAAATATCCGTTCTCGTGATTTGTATCCAAGGGTTAATTCGAAATTGAAAATTTGGATTATTAAATTGCGAAACATAATTTTGTTTTTGAATTGGATCCATACTTCCAATTTTTAAGTCTAAGTAAAGGATCCATGGATAAAGATAGAAAAGTCTAGTTCGAATCGTAACTAAATCTTCAAATTAGGTTTTTTATAAGTTCGATTGAAGCAAAATAGCTATTAAATGATAACTTTAGTTTACTAAAGACATCAACATATTTATATTCTATTTTTTATTATTTTAGCTCGGGGGAAACAAAAAACTTTTCCTAAGGATTCTCTCAAATAGAAATAGAGAACGAAGTAACTAGAAAAATGGGGATTGTTATAACCCCCTCTTCTAGAGGGATCATCTAGAAAGCGAATTGTTTTGAATTCATTCAGACAAAAAAAGTTGACATAGATGTTATGGGTCGAATTTTGTTATTTCGCTTGGGGCTTCTATCTGGGAATCTATCCATCGTCCATAAAGGAGCCGAATGACCCCAAAGTTTCATGTTCGGTTTTGAATTAGCGGCGTTAAAAAGTATGAATCGACGTCGACTATACCCCCTAGCCTTCCAAGCTAACGATGCGGGTTCGATTCCCGCTACCCGCTCCATATTCTAATTCTATCAATGAGAATATCAACTCGGCGATGCATTAATTATTAATTAAAGTTTCCTTACTTCTATTTAATGCATCGCCAAATTGAATATTAAAGTCCTGAAGTTATATCAGATATTCTTTATGCTTTCCGAAGAAGAGATCGAAAAGAAAAATGCATAAAAAATTTCGGAATGGGACTGAAAGGCGTCCATTGTCTAATGGATAGGACATAGGTCTTCTAAACCTTTGGTATAGGTTCAAATCCTATTGGACGCAATTGATTTCCATTTGCCTATATTCTCTTACACAATAATCTATTATTATTTGATTAGGATTATTAATAATAAATTAATTATTATTAT